CGTGACATAGTAATGAATAGGGCTTGTATTTATTAAATGTGCGTAGATAGCTATCTATTTATACGTTTCTATAGATATGTTAGATATGTTTCCTCCTTCATTTTTATTGCGGGTGGATTCGAGACCGCACATACCGCACTATAGCTAAATTGTTATTTTCTAGTCAATTTGCTATTCAAGGAAAAATGGAAGCACGGCAATTTACTGAGAATTTGCTATCGGGATCCTATCATATAGGGGGAAGGTGGGCGATTAGCTATTTGTATAAGCATTTCTGCTCTGGGGTTTCCATCGACTTTTAGTTGCAAACAGAATGGAAATTGGTTTATTGAAAAGAATTAATACGGGTTAGTTTAGTTAACTATCAATATATCAATTTATATATTATTATATAATAGAATAGGGATTCTAAAATAGGGATTAGGAATCTCAAATTTTCAATTCCAATACAAGAATCATTCATCAATTTCAAGTTACATTTCATAGTTAATGGTTCCAATTTGCCCCGAATTATGACTTTGGTGACGGAAAAATCACATTAAGTTTTTTTTCAATATCAAAAGGAAAAGTTTTTGGATATTTATGTTTTGAGATACTATCCATATAAACATAGAACCAAAGGAATGGACCCAATACAAAAAACGATGGGTTTATTTCGGGCAAGGGATTAAATAAAATTGGATTCAAAATGAAAAATCCAAGTGAAATAAAAAAGAAAGAAATTAAGTAATCCCACATCCCATCCAAAGAAAGAGAGACTATTCTCATCTATTTCAATATTCTCATCTATTTCGTAAGGTATTATTTTGGTTTGGCGACATGGCCGAGCGGTAAGGCGGGGGACTGCAAATCCTTTTTCCCCAGTTCAAATCCGGGTGTCGCCTGATCAACAAAAAGGAGAAAATCTTGTAGTTGATTTGGCTGATATAACTCGATTAGTTTTTCTCCAGCAGAAGTAAACGTAGGAAAAGGCCTTTGGATACTTGCTTGATTCTAAACATCTGGAAGTTCTGTTTTCGAAACAGAAAGTGCTAGAAATGCTTGCCTTTAGGATTCTGGGTAAGATTCCCCGAAAGATTCGAGTAGTGGAATGAAAAAAATTTCATATTCATATAAGGATTTCCTGATTCCCTTCCACTACGTAATGGGGTGTTTCATTACTGGTTCTTGAATTCAATTCGATAGCCTGATGGAAAATTGACTTTTTTTGATAGATAAGATGCACTACACCTAAAAAAAATGCAAAAAGAAAGAATGAATTTCTTTTCAATAAACCAAAATCAAGAATGAATAAGTGATCCTCGGGTTGATCCCGGAGATAAATACGAGACAGTAATGATTAGATGAAACGGGAAACAGAGGGATGGAGTAGATCGTTATCTACTCCTGAATCTAAATTCATTTTTAGGGCTTTTCCCGCATTTTTTACCTAATACCTAACTAAAATAGATAAAATAAAAGACAAGAAAAGAAAGAATAGCTTTTCTACATCTTATCTTAAGATTCAGCGGATTCCCCCTGATATTTCCAAACGTGTGACTGCGTATTTTTTTATGCTTACCCCCTTACGATTCCACTAAAAAAAGAGTATCACTTGTTGGAAGCGGATTTATTGGAGCCTTTCAGCAACGGCGTTAGGTCATAATCCCCTTTTTTTTTTGACTATGCGCCATTGATCCCACTATTATTAGTGAACACTAGTGGAATATCCTTCATAGAGACAGGAGACATAATTTACATGGATATAGTAAGTCTTGCTTGGGCTGCTTTAATGGTCGTCTTTACTTTTTCTCTGTCCCTCGTAGTATGGGGGCGAAGTGGACTCTAAAGGCACTACTAATTGATTGACGTGAAGAATCAAGCTGTATGGATTGTTTTATAGACACACTTTTTTTATTTTAAAAAGCCCTTCTTTTTTTTTGATGTATATATATTTTATGTATACATAAAATATAAAGATATAAAGTATATAATATACAACTTCTTCCATTCCAATAAGCATAATTGGGAGTATGCTAGCTAGTATGGTAGAAAGATGCTTTCTACCATACTATCGAATCTCATATAATAGTATCCCGCTAATTCGCATTCCACTTACGACGCAAAATTCAATTAATCCTTTTGATTTCTTCGATTTCTTCAATAGGTGCCTCAAAAAAACAATCAAGTTTCATTCAACTTAATCACTTTGACTCACGGTTTTTACATATATTATAAGTAAAAAGGCAGTAGGAACTAGAATGAAGAGTGCAGTAGCAATAAATGCGAGAATATTGACTTCCATAATCTCAGTGTTTTTTATTTTTCATTTTTATTAGGCAATAATTCGGGATTTAATCCCATAGAGATGGGCAAATTTTCACCCCGAAAATTCAATGGGCTGAATTCAACCTCGATGATATTGAATCAGATCAATATCATGAATAAAATATCTGAGCTATCAAATCAATTCATCGTTTAAAATGGTATAGTATACCATAGTATACCACAGGAAGATCTTTTTTTTAGCCATACAAAATTCAAAATCGGATTCATGATCCAATTCACATGATTCAATGCAATCGACTTCCTTTCTCTTTTGGATTCTTTTTTCTTTTTTTCTTATTTATTATTTTATTTCTCCTTCTTTCTTGTTTTTCTATAAATTAGACCCCATTCCTTGTAGATTCATCTGATGAATCTGATGAAGTAGTATTTGAATACTCTTTACGTTTCATTTCCGTTGGTTACAAACAAACCAACTCAAACAAACAATAGAAGCTAAATAAAAAAGAAGAAGGAGTTAACTACTTTTTTAAATGATCTAATTTGCGTGGAAAACAAATCAAACAAGTATCCTAAAAAAGTCCTAGTATTATTATACTATTACTAAGATATAAAAAGAATATTCTAGCAACGTTCACTATGTATAGTCTGTCTTCGACAGCACTTCTCTTAAAAAAAAATTCATTCTCTCTAAAAAGAGTTTGGATCCTTTTTTTCATGTTATTGGCTTTTATTTGATTGATTTTATTCCGTCGGGACTGACGGGGCTCGAACCCGCAGCTTCCGCCTTGACAGGGCGGTGCTCTAACCAATTGAACTACAATCCCCATGAAATCAAGCTATCGAGTATACATATATATATTTATACTTGCATTGAAACTAAACGATTTCAATTTTGAATTGAATCTCGGATCGCCGAGGCACGAGGGATATACTGATATATCGATACTTTATCGAGAGCGACACATAACATATTATTAGTTCAGTACTGTCCAAATGGAATGAAAACCCATCTTTATCGTTAAAAAAAAGTTTTTTCTTTATTCATTCGGTTTTTATTATAGCTTATTATTATATATAAGATATAAGACTATTTTGAAAATCGTAAATTGAGATTAGAGTTCTTAGCAAAATAGGAATTTTTTCTAACAAAAAAAATGGAACAGAGCAATTCAAGCGGTAAGGATATATCCGAAATTTTTTTATTCGTTAATATCCGTCATTTTTGAAGAAAAAAGAAAAAGTCTATATCATTTCATGGCGGATCAGGGAATTCTTGGGCCGAGCTGGATTTGAACCAGCGTAGACATATTGCCAACGAATTTACAGTCCGTCCCCATTAACCGCTCGGGCATCGACCCAGGAAGAAGCCATTCTAGGCTTAGTTAGAAGCCTAGATCAACTTCTTTTCGTAGTACCCTACCCCCAGGGGAAGTCGAATCCCCGCCGCCTCCTTGAAAGAGAGATGTCCTGAACCACTAGACGATGGGGGCATACTTTCCCAACCGCCATCATATTATACGATACGATGATTATCATATGATAAGTTTTTTTATATTGTCAATATAACGGAAGAGTCTGATTAGACTCGAAAGGTCTTTCCCTCTTTCATATAATTTCATAAAATTTTTTGATTCATGATTTTTTTCCTAAAAAATTCATTCTAATCGACATCTAGAAATAGGAAATTCTTGATTCGATACTATAGAGAATAGAGTTTTTTTTAATTCAAATAGAGTGTCTATATCTATATTTATTCTTCATTAATTCACAAAAAAAGAAAAAAATCAAGATAAATCTAACTAAATAGAAGTAATATGAAGTCAGGATCCTTCTTTCAATAAAATTTCAATTTTTTTATTTAAGAATAAGCAAGGAAATTAACAAACAATATGAAATTGAGAAGGCGTGGATCAAGACAAGAAGTTCTCAAAAATTTTTCTTAAAGAATTTGTTTGATTCGGCGGACAAGTTGCACCTTTTTATCATATGATTCGATCAAATATCTTTCATATTTGTTCATTTTGAAGATCATATCAATCAAATTAATTATTGATTTATTAGAATATATAATATATTTTATAGAATAGAAATAGAGAAGTCAATTTCAGTCTTGAAACAATTAATTCCGGTTTTATTTCTCAACCCGTATGTTCAACCTATACCCTAGAATAATATCTAAATAAATCCAATTTTTCGTTCTTGAATCAACCATATCCATTCTTAGTCTATTGCTGAGTCTAATGCATATATATTTATTACATAATAATAGATTTTATTAGATCTAATCTATACTATATATTATTTTATATATATGACATGGAATTTTTATTTAGTATGTAATATTAATGAAATGGAATATATAATCTATATATAGAAATTCTACAACATATCTCTATAGAATAGATATATCTTGTATGCATATTAATAATTGATTCATGAATTGAGCCAAAGGAGCCCCTTTAACTCAGTGGTAGAGTAACGCCATGGTAAGGCGTAAGTCATCGGTTCAAATCCGATAAGGGGCTTTTTTCTTTCATCAAAAAACACCAGTATTTTTTAGACTTTATTCGAATAATATATTCGAACGTAAAAATAGAGATATTTATAGCATTTTGTTATTTGTCTATTAGATTAGAATGACTTAGAATAAGTAATAAGATAAGTCGTCTTTTGAATTACCAAATATTCCTGCCTATTTTCTATTTGCCCTCACAATCTATTCTAATCGAAAA